AAAGTGTAGATGGGAGAATAAGAATTGAAAAAAAAAAATATCGGATTTTTAATGTATTTCATCAATCTAAGTGGAATAAGCAAACTGGATTCCTTGTTGGTTAGTCAAATTCCAACGAAAACCACATAATTGAAAGAAATGAAATGTCCGAATTTGAGATTTATATGATCAATAAACTAAGGTTTTGTTGTTATCGACCATGGAATTCGACAGAAGCAATGAGAAATAGATACGAATAAAGCAGGATTAAGGGGGGAAATAAAAAAATAGTAGAGAAAATTTATACAAAGTTATATACAAATCACTACCCCCCCCTTGGTATTTCTTTAATTGAATTTCGTTTGATTAGGTCGAAGTTCCTTAAAAATTTCTGCCTTCTTTAAAATATCCTGAACAGTTCCTGTAGGTTGAGCACCCTTTTCAAGGAAATATAGAATAGCAGGAACATTTAAATAAGTTTGATTCTTCAGTGGATCATAAAAACCCACTTTTCGAAGATCTTTTCCTTCTCTTCGGGATCGAACATCAATTGCAACGATTCGATAGACGGCTCATTGGGATAGATGTAGATGAACAATACCCCCCCTAGAAACGTATAGGAAGTTTTCTCCTCGTACGGCTCGAGAAAAAATGATTTGATTCGAAGTTTTGTCTATGTATGGAATTCTAATAAATGACAAATGAGCCTATAAAATCAATTAGACTATGATTTAAGTCTTTTTTTTTTTTCTTCTTCCTTCCTGAAAATGAAAAAGAAACCATTCGTACTCATAACTCAAGTTGGATAACTCTCAAATAGCTTAAAGGAAAAAATCTTTAATAAATTTCATTTATTGAGTGGTCTTTACCCCCTTTTGTTTGTCTCGTTTAAAATTCTATTTTGATTCTTCAGTCTGATCCAGTTATTGAGACTATCGAGACAATTAAAATGGTGTTTCCTTGTTCTGGGATCCTTTATCTTTGTTTTAAATCATTGGGTTTAGACATTACTTCGGTGCTTCTTAATCCTTTCAAAATGGCAGCAACATACCCTTTTTTGTGATTTCTCTTTCTATCAAAGAATCCTACGGACAGTTGATTCCCGCGTGATACACTTTGGATCGAAAACGTTTGATCAATTCCAACAGGTTTTGCTTTTGAATTGGAAACTTACTCAAATTGGATCCTTTCCATTTCTATCTCGAAGATATATTTACGAAGTTGTTCCAATTTATTGATTGGCATTAACCCTAGATCCTTGCCCCCGAGAAATGAATTAATCCTTTCTACTCGAGCTCCATCGTGGACTATTTACAACCCAACAAAAAACAAAAAATGCGAGTGGAACAGAACAAACGATGTCGAGCCAAGAGCACCTTCATTCCTATATAAATATAAAATAGCGGATGTAAAAATCCACAACGGATCTGTCCTTCAAGTCGCACGTTGCTTTCTACCACATCGTTTCAAACGAAGTTTTACCATAACATTCCTCTAATTTGGAACCGGTATGGAATTGATTCAATCATGGAATCATGAATAGTCATTGGTTCGGTTGTACATAGACATCGCGTAATCTATACTTTTTCTTCTATATATGATATGTGTAAAGATTTTTCTGAAGAAGTCTTAGCAAGACACCATCTTTAACATATATATATAGAAATAGAAATAGATAAACGAATAAATAAGTTTTTTTTGAGTCTGCTACTTCAAGTGACTCAATAGGATAGATTGACCTATTTCCTACTTTTTGAGTACCAAAGATTCAACTTACAAGGAATCATTCAAAATATTTATTAAAACTATTTCGAATGGAAAAAGGTTCCTATTTAGACATCATTAAAAGATAAGTCTTTTTTTTTTATTGACCCATCACTGATTTCAAATAGATAAATAGATCACAGAAAATAAGAAAGAAATCCCATTTTTTTTTCATGAGATGGATAAAAAAACTGATGTAAGGTAAGATTTGAATCTTTATTCTTTTCATCTGATTGCGAAAATCAAAATCGAAAAAATCGAGAGGGGTTTTCATATCTATCAGATAGACTGAACAATTGTCACTGTTATAGATATTCTATAATACTTAATTTAACTAATTTTAGTTTAAAAAATTTACGGGATCCCAAACCTTTTTCACAAAAACCGAAAGACTATTGTCATTGAAATAGAACGATACAAACATTTCCTCATTTTATATGTATTTTGTTTAACATGGGGTTGAGTAATATTTCAATAATTGAATCTTGTCATAAAGTGAATAAAAGGGATAGGATAAATAACCCCTGCCTCAATCCAATCGTTACATAGATTTACAATTCTTCATTATAGCCAAACAAAAAAAAATACCTAAATAAAATAAAAAAAACGAGATTCAAAGAAAATACATCGATTCCATAACATATATAAATATGTTATTTGATCATTTGTTAATGAGATTTGGACAGATACAGATATTTAAATTAATACTGATTATCTCCTATCCACTCCCCTATTCTTTCTATGGGAATGATAGAGAAAAAAAGGAATCCCGATCCGGTATGGGAAATGACTTGTCTAGTTACAAAGACAAACAATAAGTCCAAATTTAGTCAAGCTTTAGTCTAACCCACTAAGAGACTTTAGTCCTATTGATTGAATTTAATTAGTACCAAGAACTAGCTCTTGTTTCGAATTCAGAGATCTCGAGAAAAATCTAATTACTAATTAGACTCCCTCATTTACGGGATAAATAATAAGAGATAGGGAATATAGATTCTTTTGCATCTCGATTCAAAATACATCCATCGTTGAAAATTCAAATAGATATGGGATGGAAAGTTTTTCCAAGTAACTAACTTCCCTAAATATCAAAGGGAATTAACATATGATGAAAAGCCCACCCAACTTTTTTGAATTCAAACTCTTTTGTTTTGATCCATGTTTTCATCTTACCTGATAAAAAATGGATTCAGGTCCAGATACGTGTCATTTGAACTCGATTCAGTTCAGTTTATGAAAAAGATATGATTCATATAAGATAAAAAAGAATCACATTCCATCTAAAATTAGACTTTAAACAGAAAGTTGTTCAAGAAAACAATCTTTATTCTAAAATTATAAAAAAATGGATATGGCTCTGGGACGGAAGGATTCGAACCTCCGAATAGCGGGACCAAAACCCGTTGCCTTACCACTTGGCCACGCCCCATTATCAATTTTTAATCTAGACTAAGAAACAATAATATTGTTATTGGTTGTTTGTCAACTCCAGTCCAAATATCTATAGAATAGATTATTACTAGGATTTTAATCCATATAGATATAGAATTCAACTTAATTTATTGATCATTACATATAATTCAATTAAGATATTGTATGAAAGTATGATTTCTTCTATTCTCCTTTGAGAATTGGAGGATTTTTGATTGGGTGGGTTCAAAGAAAAAGAAGGATTTTTTGTATACCTTACTTCCTTTCTTCCTTTTTCCTTATATCAATAACTCAATCAAAATGCAATTATCTCCAAGAACAAAATGTCTGTTATGCTTAATATCTTTAGTTTGATCTGTATTTGTCTTAATTCTGCCCTTTATTCGAGTAGTTTTTTCTTCGGCAAATTGCCCGAAGCCTATGCTTTTTTGAATCCAATCGTAGATGTTATGCCAGTCATACCTGTGTTTTTTTTTCTCTTAGCCTTTGTTTGGCAAGCTGCTGTAAGTTTTCGATGAGATCCTTAATAATATCCTAGAAAATTCATGATTTCTTCGAGAAAAAATTCTCTAACAATTGATAAAATCAGATAAGTTTTAGAGTCTCAACCCTCGATTCACACATTGAAATTCTTGGATAGTCGCCATAAATCCAGCTTACCCCATTTCCTCCTTTTTTTGACCCTTTTCCAGTGAAAGACCCTAACCCTATTATATTAGGGTCTCCCGCAATATCGAATTTGGATATGAAAGAAATTTTTGTTAATGAAAAACTCTTATTCCAAATGAATTTCTGACAATTCATTTCTATTTCTAGAAAAACCTCATTTCTTGGTGTCAAAATAGGATATGTGGTAGAAAAATGGAAGATCTATTCTCTTTTTTTTTCCAAAAAAATCATCTTGGAGATTGTGTAATGCTTACTCTGAAACTCTTCGTTTATACCGTAGTGATATTTTTTGTTTCTCTCTTCATCTTTGGATTCCTATCTAATGATCCAGGACGCAATCCTGGACGTGAAGAATAAAATCCAAAGGGTTTTTCCTTGGTTAATTTTCCAATTTTCTTAGGATTTTATCTATTCCACACGTTTAACTAAGATTTTAAAAATTGGAAAATAAATAAATAAATCAAGTCATCAACGGAACCGGAAAGAGAGGGATTCGAACCCTCGGTACGAATAACTCGTACAACGGATTAGCAATCCGACGCTTTAGTCCACTCAGCCATCTCTCCCAATTGAAAAAGAGAATTACTACATTACACATAATGTAAGGAGTCTTTCTTTCTCTATTCTATAGAGATATACAAATCAGGAATTTCTTTTAGATTAGATAAAGGAAGGGCTCGAACGAGCCTATAAATAAAAAAGAAAATAAAAATAAAGAATAATTGTGTTGATTTTGTTTGAAAGGCCCTTCTTATTCTGATGGCCTGGCCTGGTCAGTACCTAGCCGGGCCCCTTTTTTTGTTCCAACGAATTATAGATAAATAATGATTTATTTGATTTGAAAACTAAAATGCTTGTTATTTATTATATTCAATTGAATATAAAATATTCAAGCAACAACAAAAAGAAGAAAGACTATTTACATTCTTTTTATTTTTCTATTTGAATTTTAGTTTCATTTTCGGAACTAAAAAAGAAACTATCGATTTTTCCACAATGCATTTTTCTGTTATGATTTTAGTGTTTTTTGTGATCCGTAGCTATCAAAACTTCTTCAGCAAAAGATAAAACTTTAGTTATTTAATTTAAATAAAATAAACCCTCCTTTCAGAATCTCATTAAATTGTAAATCCCCCCCACGAAAAATTTCAACACTC